ATCTATGTCTATTCGAATCTCATTAACAAACGATTAAGTAAATTCCATATGTAACAGATATATTTTTTTTTGAACCTCATTTTTAAGCATTTCGTCTTTGGCTCTAATGAGAATAATTGTAAATTTATGTAACAATTGAGGCGGGGGGTGATTCATACATTCTATTCACTTTACTTTATGGAAAGATTACAGAAAAATTACTGAACCTCAAATCAAATACGTAGAAAATGAGGAAATGCTTATATGTATGTATTGTTATCGTTCTATTTCAGTGACAACGGTGTTTCAATTTTTGTGAAAAAGATTTGTGATCCCTTAAATTTAAATATATAACATAGAATATCCATAATTTAATTACTTCCAGTGACAATTGTTCAGTTTATCTGATAGATATGGAAATCACCTATTCTTTCGATTCTGATTTTATCAATCAGATAAACGAATAACGACCTAAATCTTCCCTTACATATCATTATCATTCTTTTTTTTTTTTTTATCAACCCCACAAAAAAAGAAAGAAATTGGATTTGTTTTTGATCTATCTATATGCTTTAAATCATTGATGGTGGTTCAATTCGAAAAAGAAACATGGATTTATCTCTCTTATGATGATCAAAATAAAATGTGGTACTTACTGTAAAACATTATTCAAATAATGATGTCGAAGTAGGAAATTTTTTCAATTAAATATTTTTAATGATTTCTTATGAGTCCTTGGTACTCGAATAAGTGTGAGATTAGTGAATCTATCCTATTGAGTCATTCAAAGATGCAGATTCAAAAAGAACTCATTTATTCGTGTTATTTATATTTGTGTTATTTAGTTATTTATAAAAAAAAATCTTGCATTCATACAATAAAATATGGGATTAAGTTAAATTCTTGCTGAGACTTCTTCATAAAAATATCTCCCCATCCAATATAGAAGGAGAAAAAAGTATGGATTACTATGTACCGACTGAACCAATGACTACTCATGATTCCATAATTGAATCAATTACATATCGGTTCCAAACTAGAGGAATGTTATGGTAAAACTTCGTTTGAAACGATGTGGTAGAAAGCAACGTGCGACTTGAAGGACATGATCAGCTGTGGATTCTTCCATCCACCATTTTATATTATATAAGATTATATAAGAATGAAAGTGCTCTTGGCTCGACATCCTTTGTTCTGTTCTACCGGAACCCCGTTTTTTTTGTTGGGTTGTAATGTAAATAGTACATGATGGAGCTCGAGTAGAAAGTATTGATTCATTTCTCAGGGGCAAGGATCTAGGGTTAGTGCCAATCAATAAGTTGGAACAACTTCGTAAGTATATCTTCGATATAGAAATCGAAAGGATCCAATTCGAGCAAGTTTCAAACCCAAAAGGAAAGTTTGTTGGAATTGGTAAAACTCTTTCGATCAAAAGTGTAGCACGCGGGAATCAACCGTTCTATGATTCTTTGATAGAAAGAAATCACAAAAAAGGTATGTTGCTGCCATTTTGAAACGATTAAGGATCACCGAAGTAATGTCTAAACCCAATGATTCAAAGTAAAGATAAAGGATCCTGGAACAAGGAAATACCGTTTTCAATTGTCTCAACAACTAAATCAGAATGAAGAATCCAAATAGATTCTAAACGAGACAAAAAGGGGGTTAGAGACCACTCAATAAATGAAATGCCTAAGGGTTTTCTTTGAGCTATTTGAGAGTTATCCAACTTGAGTTATAAGTACGAATGGTTTTTTATTTTTCGGGAAAGAAGAAAAAAAGGACTTAAACCATAGTCTAATTGATTTGATGATTTTATGGGATCTATTTGCTATTAGAATTCTATACCTAGACATAACTTCGAATCATTTTTTCTCGAGCCGTACGAGGAGAAAACTTCTTATACGTTTCTAGGGGGGGGTATTGTTCATCTACATCTATCCCAATGAGCCGTCTATCGAATCGTTGCAATTGATGTTCGATCCCGAAGAGAAGGAAGAGATCTTCAGAAAGTGGGTTTTTATGATCCGATAAAGAATCAAACTTATTTTAATGTTCCTGCTATTCTATATTTCCTTGAAAAAGGTGCTCAACCTACAGGAACTGTTTATGATATTTCAAAGAAGGCGGAGGTTTTTACAGAACTTCGCTCTAATCAAATGAAATTCAATTAATGAAATAAAAAAAAAAGAGTGTGGAGATGACTCGTATATAACTTTGTATAACTTTTTCTCTACTATTCCCCCTTCTCTTGTTCTATTCATACCTATTTATTATTGCTTCCATAGAATCCCATGTTCTATAACGACAAAAATCTATCTTATTCATATAAGATGGATCGAAAAAAGATCAAGTGAATAGATGAAGAAATTGGATATAGAAATATAAAATTCTGATATTACCTTCAATCAGGTGGTTTTCGTTGGAACTCTACTAACAAATAATAAGCAAGGGATCAAGCTTGCTTATTCGACTTATTGAATAACTCCGAGATTTTTTCCTCCTTATTTTATTTTATATT